CTATGTGAAAATGTTCAATTTGGATAAGGTCTTCTTGACTGTTATTCAAAAGGTCCCATAATGTATGTATATTGGACTTTTTGAGACAATTATAGATTCTGGGAGGCAATTCTAATTGGTCAATAAAAATATATTGAAATGCTCGTTCTTTTTTTTTTTTTCTTAGGTTAACTAATCTATTATGAAAAGGAAAAAGGCGTAAAGTAACTTGATGTTGATTGTTCTCTAAATAGAACGTTTCTTCTTCTACATGTAGAAAAGGAATAAATAAATTAATCAAATTCCGGGAGGCTTCATGAAGTGCTTCTTTAGGAGTTAAACTTCCATTTGTCCATATTTCTAGAAAAAGAATCTCTTGTTTTTCATTCCCATTCCCATAAGAATGAATACTATGATTCGCATTTTGAACAGGCATAAATACAGCATCTATAGGATAACTTCCATCTTCAAAGTTATTTGACATTTTTAGACTATATCCGCGATTCCTCTCGATTTTTAATCCAATACACAAATCTATTGGTTCCGTTAAGGTAGCTATATGCTGTGTATTATCAATGATTTCCACGGAGGGCGGTAAAATTATGTCTCGAGCAGTTATATATCCGGGACCTTGGACACAAATAAGCGCGTTGCGCGTTCCATATAGATTACTTCTTAATACAATCTCGTTCAAATTCATTAAAATTTCATGTACTGATTCTTGAATACCTACTATGTTAGAATAGTCATGTGGTATGTTCTCAGATTTTGCACGTGTAATACATGTTCCTTCTATTTCGCCAAGTAAAGCTCTTCGCATCGCAATGCCTATTGTATCGGCTTGACCTTTCATAAGTGGAGACAGAATAAAGCGTCCATAATAAAGGCGTTTACTGTCTCTTCTTGATTCAACACACTTCCACTGTAGTGTCCGAGTGGATACTTTGACTTTCTCTCGAACCATAGTAATTTTATTTGATCAGATCATTGAATGGTTTATTTCTCTTGAAACCCTTTCAGCCTTTATTTAGTTTTCTATACCCGTCTTTTTTTAGGGGGTCTACAACCATTATGTGGCATAGGGGTTACATCTCGTACGAAACTTAAAAGTATACCGCTTCTACGAATAGCTCGTAATGCTGCATCTCTTCCCAGTCCAGGGCCTTTTATCCTTACTTCAGCTCGTTGCATACCTTGATCCACTACTGCTCGAATAGCATTTCCTGCTGCGGTTTGAGCAGCAAAAGGTGTTCCTCTTCTTGTACCCCTGAATCCACAAGTACCTGCGGAGGACCAAGAAATAACCCGACCCCGTACATCTGTAACGGTTACAATGGTATTGTTGAAACTTGCTTGAACATGAATAACTCCCTTCGGTATTCTACGTACATTTTTACGTGAACCACTACGTGTATTTTTACGTGAACCAATTCTTAATATAGGTTTTGCCATATTTTTTCATTTCACAAGAAATATATGGATATATCCATTTCATGTCAAAACGGACCTTTTTTTGCCAGCTCCTTGGAAGTGCCTTTTCCTTTCCTTTATTTACTTTAGTAATATTATCCTTGTCTTTGTTTATGCCTCGGGTTGGAACAAATTACTATAATTCGTCCCCTCCTACGGATTAGTCGACATTTTTCACAAATTTTACGAACGGAAGCCCTTATTTTCATAGTTGTTATTCCTTAATTCTCTGAATATAGGTATTGTTGGACGAAAAAAAGGTTTCTTGATATTTTTGAATCTTGAATTGTATCTTCGTGAAAGGAATGTTGAAATTGAAAAAACCACTTACTCATTTGAATCCTTGTTATGGAGTCTAGAAAATGGCTGTCCCCCGATTAACTTATACCTAAGAATTTACTAAAATTTTTACTTTTTTATCCTATAGGTATACCTATACAAAAATATGTTGAATCCTTTCAGAAGCATGACCTAAAATCAAACAAATCTTTCATATCTAAACAAAACCGAACCATGCCGTTCGGAAGTGATTCAGAAAGAAAACTTTCATTAATTATTTTTTTCTTTAATTTCATTCGAGGTAAAACATTCTAAGCAGGGGTGGTATTACACAACCCCGCTTTTTTTCACAAATGGTAAGTTCCGGATATCCAATTTTTATATTAGAAGGATTACCATATATAACACAAAATTTCTCCGCCGATTCTTTTTAATCGAGCTTCTCGGTCTGTCATTATACCTTGAGAAGTCGAAAGGATTACAATTCCTATTCCGCCTAAAATTCGTGGAATTCGTTGAGAGTTAGAATAGATTCGTAGACCCGGCCGACTTATTCTCTTTAAATTTAAAATAGTTTTATAGGATTCTTTCTTATTTCGTCTATGTCTTAGGGTTAAAATCAAAAAATATTGGTTGTTTTCGCGATGTTTCCTTACGTTTTCGATAAAACCCTCTCGTAAAAGTATTTTAACAATGCTTTCGGTGATGTTAGTCGATCCTATCCGAACCGTTCCTTTTCTATTCATGTCAGCATTTCGTATAGAGGTTATTATATCAGCAATAGTGTCTTTCTCCATGATAAGTTAAAATTCCTTATTGTTCTATAATTTTGATATAATCAACATGTTCTTTTTCTTTTAGTTATATATAGATATAGACGAATTATATATTAATATATGAATTTAATTATTAATATTTTATTATTTTTATTATTAAGGGTATATGCGTGATACACAATCTATTAATTAATTTTATTTCAATACCATTTTTTTAATCCTATACTAACTATCAAAATTTAGGTCTTATAATACCTCAGGAGCTAATGAAACTATTTTAGTAAAGTTTAATTGTCTCAATTCCCGTGGGATCGCCCCAAAAACTCGAGTTCCTTTTGGATTTCCTTCTTGATCAATGACAACTGCGGCATTGTCATCATATCGTATTATCGTTCCATTGTTACGTTTGAGTTCTTTACAAGTACGTACAATTACAGCTCTGATCACTTCTGATCTTTCTAGAGGAGTATTTGGTATTGCTTCCTTGATTACAGCAACAATAACGTCACCAATATGAGCATATCGGCGATTACTAGCTCCTATTATTCGAATACACATCAATTCTCGAGCCCCGCTGTTGTCTGCTACATTCAAATAGGTTTGTGGTTGAATCATATCATTTTTTTGTATCTCTTCTTTTAATGCAAAGGACGAAGTAAAAAAATATTGGTTGTCAAAAAACGAAAACTTATAATCTTTTTATCCTTAAATGGTATTTAGCTTTTTCATTCTATATTTCTATTCAGAAATAATGAATTGGGTTTTTATAGGCATTTTTGATGCCGCTATTGAAATAGCTTTTCTGGCTATATTTTCGGGTACACCACCCATTTCATAAAGGATTTTACCTGGTTTAACCACAGCTACCCAATACTCGGGGGATCCTTTCCCAGAACCCATACGCGTTTCCGCAGGTCTTACTGTAACTGGTTTGTCTGGAAATATACGTACCCAAATTTTTCCACCACGTCGTACATTTCGTGTCATTGCTCGTCGCCCTGCTTCTATTTGTCTAGATGTGATCCAAGCGGGTTCAAGTGTTTGAAGAGCATATCTGCCAAAACAAATACGATTCCCACGAGAAGATATTCCTTTTAGTCTTCCTCGGTGTTGTTTACGAAATCTGGTTCTTTTTGGGTTATAGTTGATGTGTTTTTTCTCAATTAGAAATTCCATCTCTACTACAGAACTGAACGTGAGAGTTTCTTCTCATTCAGCTCCTCGCGAATAAAAGGACTAAAAAAGCTTGTATTAAGATATAGATGTAGTTAATGATTAATCCTATTAATCATGGTATTTTTTGAAATTTCATCTGATCTCTTCTAAATTTTTCTATGTCTTTTTCGAAATGGAATCCAAGATTAATTCTATTTATTTTTAAATAACGTAATATCAGCATCTCGAATGTCGTTTTTGTTAGAGTTAGAATATTCTAACAAATCCTTATTTTCTTTTATCTTTTTCATTTTTTTTTTTTCGTATTTTATTACTTTTTTTTATGTGAAAAAAAAAACACACAAATTTTTCGCCGGCGAATATTTACTCTTTCACTATCTATTTAAGTTTGATGTTTATTCCACGAGGTCTCAGAATCAAAATCAGAATAGATAATAAAGTTTCGGGTTTATTCCGCCATCCTGTCCAATGAATTACTAATCCAATGAATTACTAAGATTTGTTTTTCACTTGGAATCCTCTATATTCATGGGTTCCGTCGTTCCCATCGCTTCTTGATTAATCATTAGGCCCGAATTCTACAATGGAGCTCTTACATGAAATTTTGAATTTCATTTTTTCATTTCTTTTTGAGTCAATTTTCTCAGTTTTTATTGGCTCAAGGCTCCTCATTTTTTGTTTTCGGAACAGATTTATCTAATTATTATGAATGAATCTGTATTGATGCTTTATTACATTGCTTTTCTTACAGTGACCTCATAGACTTTCCAAATTGGAATCATATATCATTAATATTAAATTTTGTCTCTCTTTCTTTCATCCTTCCATTTATCCGCATACTTTTCGATTACCTTTCATAACTTATAATCATATTTCTTTATTCTTTTTTTTTCATTCAGTTGCTACAATGATATGATCAGCCTATCATCTCTTGACTGATTTTTTTTTATCCAGATAATGCGAAGCAATGAGTTGCTTAGGTTATTTATTAATGCTATAGTTATTAGTTGCTCTTATCTTATAGGTAAGTTAGGTAAGTTCTTTTTTCTTTTTTTTTTTTTCTTAATCTAATCGAATCCTAAACCAACGAGTCACACACTAAGCATAGCAATTATATCAAAGGGGTTTTGATAGAAATTTTTATTCAATCTTATAGAATTGCTTATTTTTTTCTTAAACATAAAAAAGAAGACTGCCATTTTTTTATTGCTGGCTAGTGTTATACTACATAGTTTTCGTTTTTTATCGTTGGATAAAATGTAAAGACAAATAAAGTTTTGTTATTCTTCGTCTACGAATATCCAAATTTTTATTCCTAAG